TAGGGGGTATGATACCCGTCGGTACGGGATTCAAAGGATTAGTGCACCGCTCACGTCAACGTAAAAGCATTCCTTTGAAAACAAAAAAGAAAAATTTATTCGAGGGGGAAATGAGAGATATTTTGTTCCACCACGGAGAGTTATTTGATTCTTGCATTTCAAAAGATTTATAGGATATATCAAAGCAATCATTTAGAGAGGCGAATGCGGTCCTGTGATTTGTTACATATGATTTGTTAATAGTAATAAAGAAAAAAAGAAAATAAGGAATAGAAAGAAATGAATCGCTTGGATCGGCTATCAACGTCTAATCTCCGCGAAAAGAGAAGGTTCCATCGGAACAATTATTTATTTTAGGTTACCATGTCTCTATTTTTTTCAAAGAAAAAAGGTGGGGGGATAAAGTGTGGGGAGAAATGATAAGAAGGTATTGGAACATTAATTTGGAAGAGATGCTTGAAGCAGGAGTTCATTTTGGTCATGGTACTAGAAAATGGAATCCGAGAATGGCACCTTATATTTCTGCAAAGCGTAAAGGTATTCATATTATAAATCTTACTAGAACTGCTCGTTTTTTATCAGAAGCTTGTGATTTAGTTTTTGATGCAGCAAGTAGGAGAAAACAATTTTTAATTGTTGGTACCAAAAATAAAGCAGCGGATTCGGTAGCGCGGGCTGCAATAAGGGCTCGGTGTCATTATGTTAATAAAAAATGGCTTGGCGGTATTTTAACGAATTGGTCCACTACAGAAACGAGACTTCAAAAGTTCAGGGACTTGAGAATTGAAGAAAAGGCAGGGAAACTCAACCGCCTACCGAAAGGTGATGCGGCTCGATTGAAGAGACAGTTATCTTATCTGCAAACATATCTGGGAGGGATTAAATATATGACGGGGTTACCCGATATTGTAATAATCATTGATCAGCAAGAAGAATATACAGCTCTTCGAGAATGTATCATTTTAGGAATTCCAACGATATGTTTAATTGATACAAACTGTGACCCGGATCTCGCAGATATTTCGATTCCAGCGAATGATGACGCTATTTCTTCAATCCGATTAATTCTTAACAAATTAGTATTTGCTATTTGTGAGGGTCGTTTGAACTATATACGAAATCCCTGATTAATAATAAGATAAATAAATTATTTTGTGAACTCAATAGATTTATGGAATCGGTTACTATTACTGAATCGCACAAAAGACTGGCACTATTATGTGATTAATTGGTATCCAAAATATACAATTCAAATAGGCAAGTCAAAAAAGAGGATGGTTGAATCAAAATAATTCCTTTTAATGTTTTTTTCTTTCAGAGGGCAATATGAATGTTCTATCATGTTCCATCAACACACTAAAAAGCTTATATGATATATCTGGTGTGGAGGTAGGTCAGCATTTCTATTGGAAAATAGGGGGTTTCCAAGTCCATGCCCAAGTACTTATTACTTCTTGGGTTGTAATTGCTATTTTATTAGGTTCGGTCATTGTAGCTGTTCGGAATCCACAAACCATTCCGACTGCCGGCCAAAATTTCTTCGAATATGTCCTTGAATTCATTCGAGACGTGAGTAAAACCCAGATTGGAGAGGAATATGGTCCATGGGTTCCCTTTATTGGAACTATGTTTCTATTTATTTTTGTTTCTAATTGGTCAGGAGCACTTTTACCTTGGAAAATCATAGAATTACCCCATGGGGAGTTAGCTGCACCTACAAATGATATAAATACTACCGTTGCGTTAGCTTTACTTACGTCAGTAGCATATTTTTATGCAGGTCTTAGCAAAAAAGGATTAAGTTATTTCGGTAAATACATTCAACCAACCCCAATCCTTTTACCCATTAACATTTTAGAAGATTTCACAAAACCTTTATCACTTAGCTTTCGACTTTTTGGAAATATATTAGCGGATGAATTGGTAGTTGTTGTTCTTGTTTCTTTAGTACCTTTAGTGGTTCCTATACCGGTCATGTTCCTTGGATTATTTACAAGCGGTATTCAAGCTCTTATTTTTGCAACTTTAGCTGCGGCTTATATAGGTGAATCCATGGAGGGACATCATTGACAAATTTTCGAAATAGTTTTTTTAGTTTAGTGCAAGCAAATCTATGCCTTGCCGAAGATAATCTATTTAATGAACATATACATAAATAGACAAAAAGATCTATACGATCCAGAGGAATAGTACAATATTTAGAGAATTGGAAAAAAAGGAAAGAGATCTAAAAGATCTTTTTCCGAAAATAGGTTTGTCCCTTTTCTATCTTTTTTCAATGAATATTATCTTTATATTGTTTTGATTGTTTTGCTCATTCAATTCCAATTTTCGGAATTCTAATCTGAATAAGAATTCTTTATCTGATTACGATGTACAAAAAAAAGCGGTTATATAGAACGATTCCCCTTTCAGTCGGTTTTATTCAATTCAACAATTGACCAAAAAAAAAATAAAATTTTAATAAACAAAATTACATGAATATAGATCGCAACCAAAAATTTCTATGCAATGTTTTCGACTAAAAAATTCGAATGCTAAATAAAAGAAATAGAAGAGTTTACAAAAAAGAAAATTTAGAAAAAGAGTTATTTAGGAAAGCGGGATCAAACTGGGTATATGTAATATATATAACAACTATTAATCGCTATAAGCCAATTTTCCTTAGTTAATGTTTCGAAAAAAGATTTTAGAATCTGATTGACTCTAAGATACAGACAGGTGGTTTACATTATGGAAGAAAGACACGTATATGTAATATTAGATATTAACTAGTTATAACTAGTTATATATGAAATAAAATATGTATTTAATTCGCTTTACTACTACTGAAATTTAGGTAAAAAATCCAAGAAAAGTCTTTCTTTTTCATTTCTATTTTTAACTGTTTGAATATTGAATAAAAAGATTCAATTAAGAAAAAAAGGAAGAGCTCGAATTCCAAGAATGGTTTGGAACAAAGAAAAAACAAAAAATTGTATGAATTCACAAAAACTCCGTGGATCGGAACTAAAAAATGGATATCGAAGTAGTTCTGATGATTCAAAAATATTCTTACTTCAATTCGGAGTTCTTAGTGACCTCGGCTGGATGAAAATTTGAATAATTAAGTCATAATTTTGTGGTTGATTGTATCATTAACCATTTCTTTATTTTGGTGCGAGGAACTTATCATGAACCCATTGATTTCTGCCGCTTCCGTTATTGCTGCTGGGTTGGCCGTTGGGCTTGCTTCTATTGGACCCGGAGTTGGTCAAGGTACTGCTGCGGGCCAGGCTGTAGAAGGTATCGCCAGACAGCCTGAGGCAGAAGGAAAAATACGAGGCACTTTATTACTTAGTCTGGCTTTTATGGAAGCTTTAACTATTTATGGACTGGTTGTAGCCTTAGCACTTTTATTTGCAAATCCTTTCGTTTAATCCTCTAAAAAATTACGTTTTATTGCCTTGGACTTGCTACTTGCTTTTTCGAATTCTATCAGGATTTCACTCCTATAAATTACTTTCTTTTTTTTTATTGGAACAATAACTTACGGGAAGGACTGCTTTGAGGAATTGGTATACCGACTCGCTTTCTTCCTTCCCCTTTCTTAGTCCAATTGAAACTTTTTTTAAGTTTTTAACTTTAAGGAAGTCTTACAACAAAAGAGAAATTTCACAATTGGCACGAGACCGGGTACCGAGTATCCTTTTTATTCGAGATTCCCAATTTCGAATAAATCTATTCAGAATCAAAATGGAATAGATTTTTGACTCTATTTAGAAATAGGTAAATGAATATAAAGATAAAGAACGAAGAACAAAAATGGATAAAATATCTCAAATATATAGATAATATATCGAATAAGAAAAAAATAGATAATTAATCTATCTATAAAAAAATAGATAATTAATCTATCTATAAGAGAAGAGGAGATCATATGAAAAATGTAACCGATTCTTTCGTTTCCTTGGGTCACTGGCCATCCGCCGGGAGTTTCGGGTTTAATACCGATATTTTAGCAACAAATCTAATAAATCTAAGTATAGTTCTTGGTGTACTGATTTTTTTTGGAAAGGGGGTGTTAAGTGATTTATTAGATAATCGAAAACAGAGAATTTTGAATACTCTTCGAAATTCAGAAGAACTCCGCGAGGGGGCCGTTGAACAACTGGAAAAAGCCCGGACCCGCTTACGGAAAGTAGAAATGGAAGCGGATCAGTTTCGAGTGAACGGATACGCTGAGATAGAACGCGAAAAATTAAATTTGATTAATTCAACTTATAAGACTTTGGAACAATTAGAAAATTACAAAAATGAAACCATTCATTTTGAACAACAAAGAGTGATTAATCAAGTCCGACAACGAGTTTTCCAACAAGTCTTACAAGGAGCTTTAGGAACTCTGAATAGTTGTTTGACCACTGAATTACATTTACATACTATCAGTGCTAATATTGGCATGTTTGGAACGATGAAACAAATAATGGATTAGTTCTTCTACTGTAGGCATTATTTTTTTTTTTCAAAAAAAAATTAAGAAATACTCATGGTAACCATTCGAGCCGACGAGATTAGTAATATTATCCGTGAACGCATTGAACAATATAATAGGGAAGTAAAGATTGTAAATACGGGTACTGTACTTCAAGTAGGCGACGGTATTGCTCGTATTTATGGTCTTGATGAAGTAATGGCGGGTGAATTAGTAGAATTTGAAGAAGGTACTATAGGCATTGCTCTAAATTTGGAATCAAATAATGTTGGTGTTGTATTAATGGGTGACGGTTTGATGATACAAGAGGGAAGTTCGGTAAAAGCAACAGGAAAAATTGCTCAGATATCTGTGAGTGAGGCTTATTTGGGTCGTGTTATAAATGCCCTGGCAAAACCTATTGATGGTCGAGGTGAAATTGCAGCTTCTGAATCTCGGTTAATTGAATCCCCCGCTCCGGGTATTATTTCGAGACGTTCTGTATATGAACCTCTTCAAACGGGACTTATTGCTATTGATTCCATGA